TCAAAGGAATAATTGGAACTAATGTATCAAGCTTCTTCATAGCATTATCCATTATAAATGAATTTTCTAGCATTTGACCCCGTACCACCGAAAGGTTTGGTCGCATACTTGAAAAATAACCCAAAAAATCAAGGGAATGCTTGGATAATTGGTTTATATAAATCCTTCCTGGTTGAGACCACACATAAGAATGACATTGCCATAAATTGACAAGATAATATTTCCACTTATTCATCAGAAGAGGGGTATCCTTCGAAGACAGAATAGATTTTCCTTGATATCTAACATAATGCATAAAAGGATCCTTGAAGAACCATAAGATGGCGGCCGGAAAATCATTAACGAAGACTTCTTCTACAGGATATTTTTTTTTTTCATAGAAATGTATTCGCTCAAAAAAGATACCAGAAGAGGTTAATCGTAAATGAGAAGATTGATTACGAAGAAAAAGTAAAATGGATTCGTATTCACATACATGAGAATTATATAGGAGCAAGAATAATCGTGGATTACTTTTTGAAAAAATAATTTTTTTTGGAGTAATAAGACTATTCCAATTATAATACTCGTGAAGAAAGAGTCGTAATAAATGTAAAGAAGAGGGATCTTTCACCCAATAGCGAAGGGTTTGAACCAAGATTTCCAGATGAATGGGGTAGGGTATTAGTACATCTGATACATAATTTAAATGTGGGAATTTGTCCTCTAAAAAAGGAAATATTGAATGAATTGATCGTAAATTATAAGATTTTACGATTTCTGTCGCCTCTAAGGAAGATACTAATCGTAGGGAAAACGGAATTTCCACAATGACTGCAAATCCCTCCGACATCATTTGAGAATACAAATTTTTGTTGTACCCAAAAAATTTTTTTTGGTTAGAATCATTAGCGGAAATTATCAAATGATTCTGTTGATACATTCGACTAATTAAACGTTTTATAATTAGTAAACTATATTTAGTGTCATAACCTCCATTATCCAACAAAATCGATCTATTTAAACCATGATCATGAGCAAGTGCATAAATATACTCCCGAAAGATAAGTGGGTATAGGAAGTCATGTTGCTGATATCTATCTAGTTCTAAATATCCTTGAAATTCTTCCATTTTTAATGTGAACAAGAAAATAAATAGGTGATTTATTGGGTTATCAAATGATACATAGTACGATACAGTCAAAACAAGGTATTATAGTAAGAAAATACCTCGGAACAAGTAAGACTCATCAACAGACTCTCTAGCCTCTCTTTTTCCATCTAATTGATTTATGTTCATTCTAGGGTAACAAGATGGTTAGAAGTCCTTTATTTTTTCAATCCAATCGCTCTTTTGATTTTGAAAAATCTTTATCAATATACTGCCTTCTTCTACACATTTATCTCTACCCCATAATGGGTAATAGCTAATAATTAGGACTCATAAGAAATTTATAATCCACTCATGGGAAAAGTTTTTCCCGTATTAAGCACTAATATATTTTTAACGTCTAATTAGATCGGGTAATCATTCAAAAATTAAGAACAGAAGCTCATTACTTTTTGTTTCCCTATAATTGGAACCGTAGTAGGGCTCTACCCATTTATTCACTCGACCAAATTCATTTTTTTTATTACACGACAAGAATTCAAACAATTTTAATAAGGTTTTGGACCTATTCGGTAAGAATGAAATATTCTTAGAATTATCCATTGATACGACATGCTGCTTTTTCCATTCATTCCTTTCAGGATCAGTCGTGGTCTTACAAACTCTACCGATGGTATGGACGAATCTTTTGCTTCATACAAATGTGTAAAAGATGCTAGCCGCACTTAAAAGCCGAGTACTCTACCGTTGAGTTAGCAACCCAAATAAAATAATTAGAATGTGTAGATACAATCGGAATCTCAATAAAAAAAAGATTGAATTGCACAACGCAATCCAAACCAATCAAAAATTAAAATAGCACAAATTTTTTAAATTCTAATTGATTAGATTCTGAACATAATAAAAATGAACAGATCCGATGAAAAAACTCTCAGATAAAAATAGGGATAAAGTAAAATATTTATAAATACATCCATTAATTCTATAGTATATAGATTTTATTGAGTTTAATCTTAATCAAAAAAAGACTTCTTGTATCACAGAAAATACAAGAACCCATTATTTGAATGAAATAAAAGCTATGGGACGGAGATATAAATGGATCCTTTTATCCACGATCGGATTATATTTATTTGATACACTGTTGTCAATATGAATGTTGAGAAAAGAATACAAAAGAAAAAACAATTTATAAATCTAACTAACAATTCCAATTTCAATCAATTAGACAATTAGACAATTAGAATTATAAGAAAAAATAAGAAAAAAAAAAAACTAAGGACTTGTGTTGGATTGGCACTATATATAATATTTCTATACAACACAACATTGATACAACATTGATACAATATTGGTGGAAAAAAAAATTAAGTAAAAAAATGAGGTTTATTCACTAAAATAAGCAAGTGAAATCCTTTGTGTTTTTTTATTTGTTCTGACAGTAATCTCAAAATTTTATATTTATAGACCCGATTACTTCATTTATTTATTCACTTAATCTTTTTCTATCTATTTTATATATATCAATAAAATTTATATCAATAAAATATAAATCGATTTTTGTCGTTATAAAAATAAAAGACACTCTTTTATAGTAACAATAATAAATTTAGTATGATATAAATAGAACAAAAGAGGAAATAGCAAAGAAACAAAAAGGTTATACAAGGCTATATACAAATCATCCACATTTTTTTTATTTCATTAATTGAATTTTATTTGTTGATTAGGGCGAAGTTCCGTAAAAACCCCCGCCCTTTTTGAAATATCATGAACAGTTCCTGTAGGTTGAGCACCTTTTTCAAGGAAATATAGAATAGCAGGAACATTTAAATAGATTTGATTCTTTATCGGGTCATAAAAACCCACTTTACGAAGATCTCTTCCCTCTCGTCGGGATCGAACATCAATTGCAACGATTCGATAAATGGCTCATTGGGATAGATGAACAATACTCCCCCCCCCTAGAAACGTATAAGAAGTTTTCTCCTCGTACGGCTCGAGAAAATTCTAAATTATGTCTATGTATAGAATCATAATAACAAATAGATCCATAAAATCATCAAATTCATTATATTATTGATTTTAGTTTAAATACTTTTTCTTAGTCTTCCCCCCCCCCCAAAAAAAAATTATTTGTATCCTCATAACTCAAGTTGAATAACTCTCAAATAACTCAAAAGAAACCTTTTAGGTATTAAATTTATTGAGTGGTCTCTAACCCTTTTTGTCTGTCTCCTTTAGAATCTATTTTGATTCTTAAATATGATCTGGTTGTTGAGACAATTGAAAACGGTATTTCCTTGTTCCAGGATCTTTATCTTTGCCTTGAATCATTGGGTTTAGACATTACTTCGGTGATCTTTAAATCGTTTCAAAACGGCAGCAACATACCATTTTTTGTGATTTCTTTCTATCAAAGAATCGTATGAATGGTTGATTCCTACGTAATACACTTTACTTTTGATTTGATTTGATCAAAAGAGTTTTACCAATTCCAACAAAATTAACTTTTAAATTTTATCGAATTGGATCCTTTAGATTTATATATCTAAAATATACTTACGAAGTTGTTCCAATTTATTGATCGATACTAACCTTAGATTCTTGCCCTTGAGAAATTAATCAATACGTTCTACTCGAGCTCCATCGTGTACTATTTACATGGCAACACTCTCAAAAATGAGGGTTCCAGTGGAACAGAACAAATGATGTCGAGCCAAGAGCACTTTCGTTCCTATATAATATAAAAAAGTGGTGGATGTAAGAATCCACAGCTGATCATGTCCTTCAAGTCGCACGTTGCTTTCTGCCACATCGTTTTAAACGAAGTTTTACCATAACATTCCTTCAGTTTGGAACCAGTATGTAATTGATTCAATTATGGAATCGTGAATAATCATCGGTTCGGTCGGTACATAATAATCTATACTTTTTTCTTCTATATGAAGAATGGATAATGTATGACGAAGTCTCAACAAGAATTCAATCAATTTAACCCCATTGTTTATAATTTTTTTTTAATTATAACTAACATAACATGAATAAATAAACACGAATAAACAAGTTATTTTGAATCTCTATCTTCAAGTAACGTGATAGGATAAATTCAACAATTTAACACTTCTTAGAGTACCAAGAACTCATAAGAAATCATTAAAAAGATTTAATTGATTGAATAGTTGAATAGTTTCCTACCCTATATCATTATTTGCATAAGGTTTTACAGTAAGTACCATTCGCTTTTTATCATCATTAAGAGAAAGATAAATCCATATTGGATTAAACCATCAATGATTAATAAAAAAAAAAAGACTGATGTAAGGAAAGATTGAAGATTTAGGTTGTTATTTTTTCGTATTTCATATTGTAAAATCAGTAATATTTAACAAATCAAAATTTCGTTTCATATGCGTGTTATTTGAACTCGATTAAATTTGTGAAAAAGATATGATTAATAATAAAAAAAAAAAAAGAAATAAGAATCACATTCTATAACAATATTATACTCTTAAACGGAAGACTGGTCGAAAATATAATCTTTATTTTGATATATTTTATTATGATATAGATTATGATATAGATATATATTTTATTTTTTATTATAGATTAATAAAATGATCGTGGGTCAGGTATGTTCTGGGACGGAAGGATTCGAACCTCCGAATAGCGGGACCAAAACCCGTTGCCTTACCACTTGGCCACGCCCCATTTCTAGTCGACACTAATAAACACTAATATTGGTACTGGTTGTTCGTCAACTCAAGTCTAAATATCTATTATCTATAAAATAGATTACTAGAATTTTTATACATGTAGACGTAGAATTAAACAGAATTTATTGATCATTACATATAATTCAATTAAGATATTGTATGAAAGTATGGTTTATTCTATTCTCTTTTGATTTGAGAATTGAAGGATTTTTGATTGGGTGAGTTCAAATCAAAGAAAGTTTTTTGGTCTATCTTATTTTCTTTTTATTCATTTTTCTTTTCTATGAATAATAACATATTTATAATAATAAAATAATAAAAAACTCAATTTATTAATAACTCAATCAAAATAAATAAAATACAATTATCCTCAAGAACAAAATGTTTGTTATGCTTAATATATTTAGTTTGATCTGTATCTGTCTTAATTCTGCTCTTTATTCAAGTAGTTTTTTCGTCGCCAAATTGCCCGAGGCCTACGCTTTTTTAAATCCAATCGTAGATTTTATGCCAGTAATACCCCTGTTTTTTTTTCTCTTAGCCTTTGTTTGGCAAGCTGCTGTAAGTTTTCGATGATATCTTTAATTTAATAATGTCTAGACAAATTCATGATTTATTGAAAAAAAAAAATTCAAAGAAAAGAATTGATAAGATCAGATAAGTCTTACACCCTCAATTCAAATATTGAAATTCTTGTACAACCGCGAAAAATCTGGATCACCCCACTTTATTTCTTGGTGTCAAAATAAAAAATCAAAATAGTAGGGTATGCGGTATAAAAACGGAGAATCTATTCTCTTTTTTACTAAAAAAAATCTTGGAGATTATGTAATGCTTACTCTCAAACTATTTGTTTACACGGTAGTGATATTCTTTGTTTCTCTCTTTATTTTCGGATTCCTGTCTAATGATCCAGGACGTAATCCTGGACGTGAAGAATAAAAGATAAGGTTTTTGTTTTCCTTGCTTGATTTTTAAATGTTCTTAGTAGGATTTTATCTATTACACATTTTTAACTATTAAAAATAAAAAGAGCTCGCGAAAAATTCGAAAGAAAATACCAAGTCATCAACAAAAACGGAAAGAGAGGGATTCGAACCCTCGGTACGAAAAACTCGTACAACGGATTAGCAATCCGACGCTTTAGTCCACTCAGCCATCTCTCCTCCCAATTGAAAAAGGATAATACTATGTTACATTATAAAAAATAAGGATTGAAAGAGCCCTTCATAATATTTTTTTTTCATCCGAGAGTGCTTTTTAGTTCCACGGCCCGGCTAAGTACTGACCAGGCCGGGCCCGCCATTTATTGTTCCAACGAATCATAAATAATTTTTTTTTATTTGAAAACTAAAATACTTGCTTGTTATTACGATTGGAAACATAAAAACTCTTTTGATTTCTATGATATAGAATCAAATGATATCGAATCAAAGTGTCGTTTCTTATCTTAATTCTTAATTTTTTATATTTATTCTTTATTTTCTTTATTCCTTTTATTTTAGTAAAGTAAATAAATAACAAAAAGGGAGCTGTGGATTCTTGCACAATACATTTTCATGTATGTTATGGCTTAAGTAGTTTTGTCGAGACGTCTAGGTCAAAAACCTCCGGCAAAAAAACACTTGTTATTTAGTTTTAGTTATTGAAATTTAATGAATTCTCTTTTCCGAATCTCATTGGGTTCTCTGATACAACACGTAAACGCTCTAATTTTCATGATTATTTTATGATCCTATCCTTTCTTTTTACTCTTTTAACTTTTTATTACGACCCATTTTCTTGTTCGACAAAAGGTTCATTTATATACAATAATCGGATTGTAGCGGGTATAGTTTAGTGGTAAAAGTGTGATTCGTTCTATAATCCTTTATATAGTTAAGGGGTCTTTCGGTTTGATTAATATTTCATTCCGACCAAAAACTTTATTTCTTAAAAGGATTTAATCCTTTACCTCTCAATGAAAAATTCGAGGAAGAATATACATTCTCGTGATTTGTATCCAAGAATCAATTAAAAATTGAAAAATTGGATTATGAGATTACGAAACATAATTTTTTTTTTTATTAGATCAATACTTCTAATTGAATAAGTATGAGTAAAGGATCCATGGATAAAGATAGAAAGTGGCTTTCTAATCGTAACTAAATCTTTAATTTGGAATTTGTATTACGGAAATTGAAGCAAAATGGCTATTAAACAATGACTTTGGTTTACTAGAGACATCGACAAATTTTTTTAGCTCGGTAGAAACAAAATGCTTTTCCTAAGGATTCTCTCACATAGAAATAGAGAACGAAGTAACTAGAAAGGTTGTTATAATATAATCCCCCTCTTTTCTATAGGGATCGTCTAGAAAGCGGGTTGTTCTGAATACATTCAGACAGAAAAGCTGACATAGATGTTATGGGTGGAATTTTTTTTTTCGTTCATGTCTTAATATAGGAATTTATACATCTTCCATAAAGGAGCCGAATGAAACCAAAGTTTCACGTTCAGTTTTGAATTAGAGACGTTAAAAATGATGAATCAACGTCGACTATAACCCCTAGCCTTCCAAGCTAACGATGCGGGTTCGATTCCCGCTACCCGCTTTTACTTTATTTTTTTATTAAATTAATAAGAAATAAGAAAAAAATAGAATTAAATATTTTGAGATTTTTATTATTTTATAAAAAATTTTATGAATATAAT